ACAAAAAAAATAGGATTATATGTGAGATCGTTTTTGGAATTGTATATTCAATGATTCACTAATCGTAATTAAAATAGATTTTCTATATTCTAGAATAGAATTCGAATAGAATATTTAGAAAAAAGGAAATAAGCGGGTAGCGGGAATCGAACCCGCATCGTTAGCTTGGAAGGCTAGGGGTTATAGTCGACGTTCAATTCATTGCTTTGAACGTCTCTAATTCAAAACCGAACATGAAACTTTGGTTTCATTCGGCTCCTTTATGGAATATGAGTAAATTCATAGATCTAAGATGTGAACAAAATGAACAAAATGATACCCATAACACCTACGTCAGCTTTTTGTTTGAATACAAACAAACAAAATGAATCGCTTTCTAGATGATCCTTCTAGAAGAAGGTGATTCTAACAATCTTTCTAGTTACTTCGTTCTCTATTTCTATTTGAGAGGATCCTAAGGAAAAGGATTTTGTTTCCACCGAGCTAAAACAATATGTCGATGTCTCTAGTAAACCAAAGTCGTCGTTGAATAGCTATTTTGCTCCAATTTATTTCTTTAGAAAAAAAATGGAAGATTTAGTTACGATTCGAAATGGACTTTCTATCTTCTGCCATGGATCCTTTACTCATACTTATTCAATTGGAATTTTTGGTCCAATTCAAAAATTATGTTTCGCAATTTCATAATCCAACTTTTCAATTTATAAGTGACGCATGGATACAAATCACGAGAATTCGTATTTTTTTCTCGAATTTCTCATTGAGAGGTAAAGGATTAAATCTTTTTAAGAAATAAAGTTTTTGGTCGGAATATGAATAAAACCGAAAGACCCTTTAACTATTAACGGTTAATAGAACGAATCACACTTTTACCACTAAACTATACCCGCTACAATATGATTATTGTATACAAATGGATCTTTTGTCGAACAAGATCGTTGAGCATGAGCAAGATAGGATCATCAAAGAATCATCAAAATGAGAACGTTGCGCTTTTTTGCGGGGAGATCAAAATGAAAATTGTGGAAGAATCGATAGTTTCTTTTTGAGTTCGGTAAAATATAACAAGAAAAAGAATGTAAATAGTCTTTGTTCTTTTTTTTTGTTGCTTGAATATAAAATATCCAATTGCATATAATAATATAATAACAAAAGTCTTTTTGTTTTCAAATCAGATATCAGATAAATCATTATAATTCGTTGGAACAAAAAAAAGAGCCCGGCTAGGTACTGACCGGGCCGGGCCATGAGAATAAGAAGGGCCTTTCGAACAAAATCAACACAAATGGGTCTTGCTGATTTTTTTTAGTTCGATTGTTCGGGCGGTCGAGCCCATCTTTTAGATAAAGGAAATTCCCGATTTATGGATCTCTATATATATAATAGAATAGAGAAAGAAGAAAGATTCTTTACATTATGTGTAATGTAGTAATTATCTTTTTCAATTGGGAGAGATGGCTGAGTGGACTAAAGCGTCGGATTGCTAATCCGTTGTACGAGTTATTCGTACCGAGGGTTCGAATCCCTCTCTTTCCGTTTCCGTTGATGAATTTATTTGGTTTTTTTTTTCAAATTTTAAAAATCTTAGTGAAACGTGTAGAATAGATAAAATCCTAAGAAAATTTGCAAATTAACTAAAACCAAGGAAAACCCCCTGTATTTTATTCTTCACGTCCAGGATTTCGCCCTGGATCATTAGATAGGAATCCAAAGATAAAGAGAGACACAAAAAATATCACTACGGTATAAACGAAGAGTTTCAGAGTAAGCATTACACAATCTCCAAGATGGTTTTTTTGAAAAAAAAAAGAGAATAGATCTTCTATTTTTCTACCACATATCCTAAAGAAATGAGGTTTTTCTAGAAATGCATTGTCACAAATTCATTTGTTTTTCATTAACCCAAATTTCGGTTTATATCCAAATTAGATATTATATTGTGGGAGACCCTAATAGGGTTAGGGTCTTTCACTGGAAAGGGGGTCAAAAATGAGGGTAAGCCTGGGTTTTGTCGACTATACACGAATTTCAGCGTGTGAATCGAGGGTTCATACTCTAAAACTTATCTTATTTTTTCAATTGTTAGAATTTTTTTATCGAGGAAATCATACATTTTCTAGGATATTATTATTCAGGATCTCATCGAAAACTTACAGCAGCTTGCCAAACAAAAGCTAAGAGAAAAAAAAACAAAGGTATGACTGGCATAACATCCACGATTGGATTCAAAAAAGCATAGGCTTCGGGCAATTTGCCGAAGAAAAAACTACTCGAATAAAAGGGAGAATTAATACAAATACAGATCAAACTAACGATATTAAGCATAACAGACATTTTGTTATTGGAGATAATTGCATTTTGATTGCGTTTTTGATATAAGGAAAAAGAAAGTAAGTAAGGTAGACAAAAACCCTTCTTTTTCTTTGAATCCACCCAACCAAAAATCCTCCAATTCTCAAAGGAGGATAGAAGAAATCATACTTTCATACAATATCTTAATTGAATTCTATGTAATGATCAATAAATTCAGTTGAATTCTATATCTATATGTATCAAAATCCTAGTACCAATCGATTCTATAGATCTATAGATATTTGGACTCGAGTTGACAAACAAGCAATACCAATATTATTGTTTCTTAGTGTCGATTAGAAATTGAAATGGGGCGTGGCCAAGTGGTAAGGCAACGGGTTTTGGTCCCGCTATTCGGAGGTTCGAATCCTTCCGTCCCAGCGCAGTCCATTTTTTATGCTCCATTATTCCTATAGAAAGAAATAGGGGAGTGGGTAGGAGTTAATCCATATTAATTTTAATATCTGTGTCTGTTCGAATTTCATTAATAAATGATCAAGTTCCATATTATATAGAAATATGTTTTGGAGCTGATGTTTTTTCTTTGAATCTAATTTGATTTAGGTATTTCGTGTTTGACTCGAATGAAAAATGGGAAATCTATTATCTATTTAAGGCTTGAGGCAGGGGTGATTTATCCTATCCCTTTGTATTCACTTTCTCACAAGAGTCAATATTCCTCAACCCCATTTAAACCAAATACATATCAATCATATAATATAATCATATAAATGTTACGTATCATTCTATTTCAATGACAAGAAAATTTTGGGTTCTTTGTGAAAAAGATTTGTAATCCTTAAATTATTTAAACTTAAATTATAGATATTCGATAATCTAGAATATCTTATCTATAACAGTGACAATTGTTCAGTCTATCTGATAGATACGAAGAACCTCCCCTTTCAAATTTATATTTGAAATTCAATCAGTGATGAGTCAATTCAAAAAGAAAGACCGATCCTCCTATGAAGATAAAAGGTGATGCTTATTGTCCAATTTTCTTCAAATTCCATTTAATAATAATAATGATGTAGAAATAGGAAACCTTTTCCATTTCAATTAGAAAGATTCCTTGTACGCGGAAGCTTTGAAAAAGTCAGAAATCGTTTAATCTATCCTATTGAGTCACTTGAAGATGCAGATTCAAAAAGTTATTCGTTTCTCTATTTCTATTTTTTTCTCGGATCTATATATTATTTCTGTATGTTAAAAATGCTGTCTTGCTAAGACTTTTTCAGAAAAATAGTTCCACATATCATATATTCATATATAGAAGAAAAGTCTAGATTACGATGTCTATGGACAGCTGAACCAGTGACTATTCATGATTCCATAATTGAATCAATTTCATACCGGTTCCAAATTAGAGGAATGTTATGGTAAAACTTCGTTTGAAACGATGTGGTAGAAAGCAACGTGCGACTTGAAGGACACGATCCGTTGTGGATTTTTACATCCACCATTTTTGATTTGTCTAGGAATAAGGGTGCTCTTGGCTCGACATTGTTTGTTCTGTTACACCCGAACCCTTCGTTTTTTGTTCGGTTGTAAATAGTGCACGCTGGAGCTCGAATAGAAAGTATTAATTTATTTCTCGGAGGCAAGGATCTAGGGTTAATGCCAATCAACTGGAGGAACAACTTCGTAAATATATCGAACATATATAGGAATCGAAAGGATCCAATTCGAGCAAGTTTCCAATTCAAAAGCAAAACTTGTTGAAATTGATTCAAAATTTTCGATTCAAAGTGTATCACGCGGGAATCGACTGTCCATAGGATTTTTTGATCGAAAGAAATCAAAAGGGGGTATGTTGCTGCCATTTTATTTTGAAAGAATTAAGAAACACCGAAGTAATGTCTAAACCCAATGATTAAAAATAAGGAAAGGATCTAAGAACAAGGAAACACCCTTTTAATTGTCTCAATCGTCTCAATAACTGGATCGCACTAAAGAATCCAAATAGAATTTGAAATGGTTTAAACGAGACAAACAAAAGGGAGTAAAGACGACTCAATAAATGAAATTGACTAAAGATTTTTCCTTTGAACTATTTGAGAGTTATCCAACTTGAGTTATGAGTACGAATGGTTTATTTTTCATTTTCAGGAAGAAAAAAAGACTGAAATCATAGTCTAATTTATTTTATGGGCGCATTTGTCATTTAATTTATTAGAATTGCATATATAGACAAAACTTCGAATCAAATCATTTTTTCGCGAGCTGTACGAGGAGAAAACTTCCTATACGGTTCTAGGGGGGGTATTGTTCATCTACATCTATCCCAATGAGCCATCTATCGAATCGTTGCAATTGATGTTCGATCCCGAAGAGAAGGAAAAGATCTTAGAAGGGTGGGCTTTTATGATCCAATGAAGAATCAAACTTTTTTAAATGTTCCTCTTATTCTCTATTTCCTTGAAAGGGGTGCTCAACCCACGGGAACTGTTCAGAATCTTTTAAAGAAAGCCGCAGTTTTTAAGGAACTTCCGCCTAATCAAATGAAATTCAATTAAAGAAATACCAGGGGGGGTAGCGACTTGTATATAACTTTGTCTAACTTTTTTCTACTTGCCCCCCTTTTTCTTTTTTTCTTCCGTATTCATATTTATTTATCATAGTTTCTGTCGAATCTTATGGTCTAGATGGTCTAGAATGACCAAATTGATTGATCTTATAAATATCAAATTTCCGCATTTCCTTTATTTAATTGTGTGGTTTTCATTGGAACTCGACTAAGCAAGAACAAGGAATCTACTTTGCTTATTCCACTTAGATTGATGAAATACATTAGCATTAGGGACTAAAAAATCCGATATTTTTTTTTTTGAATTCTTCCTTTTTTATTCTTCGATTTATACTTTATTCTATCTATGTAGATTAGATATGTAGTGTCAATCCAAGACAATTTTGAATATTATTGTATTTCATTGTTAAATTGAAATTCAAAGGATTTCAAAAAGGATTTTATTTCATGCAATTTCTCTTTTCCAATGTATTCTTTTCTCAACATTTATATTGACAACAGTGTATTGAACAAATATAATTCATCGTGATAAGCGATCCGGGTCTATTTATTTTTGTCCCATAGTTTTGTTACTTTATCTTATTCAAATGATGTTTTCTTTGATACAAGAGGTTTTTTTGATTGAAAGAAAGCTAGATAACATAAGAGATGCTCTATCCATTTTCACAATGCTGTATCTTTTTTTTTTCTTTTATTTTATCTGACAATTTCTTGTATTTTCATCTAATTGTATTTTCATCGAATCACTTCATTTTTATGTTTTGAATCCATTATCAAATCTGTTTTTTTGTTAGATTTGTTAACTCAAGGGTTTGATTAGTTTGTATAATATATTTTTTTCTCTTTGTTTAAAATCCATTTCATTTAATTTGATTGTATCTATACATCCTTTGTTGAGGTTTTGTTTAATCTATGTTTGTTTTTTTCGGGTTGCTAACTCAACGGTAGAGTACTCGGCTTTTAAGTGCGGCTAGAATCTTTTACACATTTGGATGAAGTGACGAATTCGTCCGTAACCTTGGTAAACTTTGGAAGACCGCGACTGATCCTGAAAGGGAATAAATGGAAAAAATAGCATGTCGTATCAATGGAGAGTTCTGAGGATATTTCATTCTTATCGGATTGGTATAAAACCTTTTTCGAATTCTTGGAACGGAACAAAAGAAAGTTGGGTCGAATGAATAAATGGATAGGAGCCCTGTGGCTTCAATTAATTATCAGAAAGAAAAAGCAACCGGCTTCTGTTCTTAATTTGAATAATTTCCCGATCTAACTAGACGTTAAAAATAAATTGGTGCCTGATACGGGAAGCACTTATCACTCCACGAGTGGATTCTATTTTTTTTTAATGAATCCTAACTATTGACATTCTCCATTATGGACTGAAGATGCGTGTGTAAAAGAAGCAGTATATTGATAAAGAAAGTTTTTTCCGAAATCAAAAGAGCGATTCGGTTTAAAAAATAAAAGATTTCTAACCATCTTGTTATTCTATAACATAAACATAGACGAATTAAATGAAATGGATGGAAAAAGGAGAGGGTAGAGAATCTGTTGATAAGTTTATCTGTCCCCGAGGTATCGATTTTTACAGAATACCTTGTTTTGACTGTATCGCACTATGTATCATTTGATAACCCCCCCAATCTTCTACCTTTAATTCAAATCGAATTTCAAATGGAGGAAATCCAAAGATATTTACAGCTGGAGAGATCTCAACAACACGACTTCCTATATCCACTTATCTTTCAGGAGTATATTTATGCATTTGCTCATAATCGTGCTTTGAGTAAATTGATTTTGTCGGAAAATCTGGGTTATGACAATAAATCCAGTTTACTGATTGTGAAACGGTTAATTACTCGACTGTATCAACAGAATCATTTTCTGATTTCTCCTAATGATTCTAACCAAAATCCATTTTGGGTGCGCAACAAGAATTTGTATTCTCAAATCATATCAGAGGGGTTTGCTTTTATTGTCGAAATTCCATTTTCTTTACAATTCCTATCTTGTCTAGAAGGGGAAACGAACAAGATAGGAAAATCTCAGAATTTACGATCAATTCATTCAATATTTCCCTTTTTCGAGGACACTTTTTCACATTTGAATTTTGTGTTAGATATGGTAATACCTCGCCCTGTTCATGTGGAAATCTTGGTTCAAATCCTTCGCTATTGCGTAAAAGATGCTTCCTCCTTGCATTTATTACGAGTCTTTCTCAATGAATATTGTAATTGGAATAGTCTTCTTATTCCAAAGAAAGCCAGTTCCCCTTCTTCAAAAAAAAATAAAAGATTATTCTTATTCTTATATAATTCTCACGTATGTGAATATGAATCCATTTTCGTCTTTCTACGTAACCAATCTTTTCATTTACGATCAACATCTTCTGGAGTTTTTCTTGAACGAATCTATTTCTATAGAAAAATAGAACGTCTTGTGAACATCTTTGTTAAGATTAAGGATTTGGGGGCAAACCTGCGGTTGGTCAAGGAACCTTTCATGCATTATATTAGGTATCAAAAAAGATCCATTCTGGCTTCAAAAGGGACATTTATTTTCATGAAGAAATGGAAATTTTACCTTGTCACTTTTTGGCAATGGCATTTTTCGGT